GAATAGAGCGCCTACCCTGCATAGATTGGGTATACAGGCGTTCCAACCCATTTTACTGGAGGGGCGTGCTATTTGTTTACACCCACTAGTTTGTAAGGGCTTCAATGCAGACTTTGATGGAGATCAAATGGCTGTTCATGTACCTTTATCTTTGGAAGCTCAAGCGGAGGCCCGTTTACTTATGTTTTCTCATATGAATCTCTTGTCTCCAGCTATTGGAGATCCCATTTCCGTACCAACTCAAGATATGCTTATCGGACTCTATGTATTAACGATCGGGAATCGACGGGGTATTTGTGCAAATAGGTATAATCCATATAATTGCGGAAACTACCAAAATAAAACAGTTGACAACAATAACTATAAGTATACGAAAGAGAAAGAACTACATTTTTGTAGTTCCTATGATGCACTTGGAGCTTATCGGCAGAAACGAATCAATTTAGATAGTCCTTTTTGGCTCCGTTGGCGGCTAGATCAACGTGTCATTGGCTCAAGAGAAATTCCCATCGAAGTTCAATATGAATCCTCGGGTACTTATCATGAGATTTATGGGCACTATTTAATAGTAGGAAGTGTAAAAAAAGGAATCCGTTGTATATACATTCGAACCACAGTTGGTCATGTTTCTTTTTATCGAGAAATAGAAGAAGCCATACAGGGGTTTTGCCGGGCCTACTCATACACTATCTAAACTAAGAAATTCGATTAGATGATACCCGTGCTTGCGGGAAGTCGGGACTATCCAATTTCACTGGTATTATCATTTTTTCTGAATTTCTACGTGAATAAAGATTGAGGAAAGGAAGTTTTCGAATCACTGACTCAGGCCCATTGTCGAATCCTACTCATCGGAATATGGAGGTACTTATGGCAGAACGGGCCGACCTGGTCTTTCACAATAAAGTGATAGATGGAACTGCTATGAAACGACTTATTAGCAGATTAATAGATCATTTCGGAATGGCATATACATCACATATCCTGGATCAAGTGAAGACTTTGGGTTTCCAGCAAGCCACTGCTACATCTATTTCATTAGGAATAGATGATCTTTTAACAATACCTTCCAAGGGATGGTTAGTCCAAGATGCTGAAAAACAAAGTTTTATTTTGGAGAAACACCATCATTATGGGAATGTACACGCGGTAGAAAAATTACGTCAATCCATTGAAATATGGTATGCCACAAGTGAATATTTGAGACAAGAAATGAATCCTAATTTTCGGATGACTGATCCTTCTAATCCAGTACATCTAATGTCCTTTTCAGGAGCTAGAGGAAATGCATCTCAGGTACATCAATTAGTAGGTATGAGAGGATTAATGTCGGACCCTCAAGGACAAATGATTGATTTACCCATTCAAAGCAATTTACGCGAAGGACTTTCTTTGACAGAATATATAATTTCCTGCTACGGAGCTCGAAAAGGAGTCGTGGATACCGCTGTACGAACATCAGATGCTGGGTATCTCACGCGTAGACTTGTTGAAGTAGTTCAACACATTATTGTACGTAGAACAGATTGTGGTACTATCCGAGGTATTTCCGTCAGTCCTCGAAATGGGATGACAGAAACAATTTTTGCCCAAACCCTAATTGGTCGTGTATTAGCAGACGATATATATATGGGGATACGATGCATTGCCACTCGAAATCAAGATATTGGGATTGGACTTGCCAATCGATTCATAACCTCTGGAACCCAACGAATATATATTCGAACCCCTTTTACTTGCAGGAATACATCTTGGATCTGTCAATTATGTTATGGCAGAAGCCCCACCCACGGCGACCTGGTCGAATTAGGGGAAGCCGTAGGTATTATTGCGGGTCAATCAATCGGGGAACCAGGGACTCAACTAACACTAAGAACGTTTCATACGGGTGGAGTATTCACAGGTGGTACTGCCGAACATGTACGAGCTCCTTCTAATGGAAAAATAAAGTTCAATGAGTATTTGGTTCATCCCACACGTACCCGCCATGGGCATCCTGCTTTTTTATGTTCTATAGACTTGTATGTAACTATTGAGAGTCGGGATATTATACATAGTGTGAATATTCCACCAAAAAGTTTAATTTTAGTTCAAAATGATCAATATGTAGAATCTGAACAAGTGATTGCTGAAATTCGTGCCGGAACGTCCACTTTGAATTTGAAAGAGAGGGTTCGAAAACATATTTATTCTGAATCAGAGGGAGAAATGCACTGGAGTACCGATGTCTACCATGCACCTGAATATACATATAGTAATGTTCATCTATTACCCAAAACAAGTCATTTATGGATATTAGCAGGAAGTCCGTACAGATCCAGTATAGCTTGTTTTTCGCTCCACAAGGATCAAGATCAACTGAATATTCATTCTTTTTCTGTCGACGAAAGATATATCTCTGACCTCTCAATCACTAATGATCGAGTAAGACATAAATTGTTGGATCCTTCTAATAAATCTAAATCTAATAAAAAAGATAGGGAAATTCTTGACTATTTAAGACTTGATCGAATCATACCCAATGGTCATTGGAATTTCATATATCCTTCAATTCTCCAAGAGAGCTCTGATTTCTTGGCGAAAAGGCGAAGAAATAGATTTCTCATACCATTACAATATGATCAAGAACTAGAGAAAGAACTAATACCATTTATGGGTATTTCGATTGAAATACCCATAAATGGTATTTTACGTAGAAATAGTATTCTTGCTTATTTTGATGATCCACGATACAGAAGAAAGAGTTCGGGTATTACTAAATATGGGACCGTAGAGGTGGATTTCCTCGTGAAAAAAGAAGATTTGATTGAATATCGAGGAGCAAAAGAATTTAGTCCGAAATACAAAATGAAAGTAGATCGATTTTTTTTTATTCCCGAAGAAGTACATATCTTACCCGGATCTTCGTCCATAATGGTACAGAACAATAGTATCATTGGAGTAGATACACAACTCGCTTTAAATACAAGAAGCCGAGTAGGTGGATTAGTCCGAGTGGAGAGAAAAAAAAAAAGTATGGAACTGAAAATATTTTCTGGAGATATTCATTTTCCCGGAGAGACAGATAAGATATCCAGACACAGCGGCATTTTGATACCACCGGGAATGAAAAAAAAAAAGAATGCTAAGGAATCCAAAAATTTGCAAAATTGGATCTATGTCCAACGGATCACACCCACAAAAAACAAGTATTTTGTTTTAGTTCGTCCTGTAGTCACATATGAAATAGCTGATGGGATAAATTTTGCAAAACTTTTCCCGCAAGATCTCTTGCAGGAAAAAGAAAATGTCCAACTTAGAGTTGTCAATTATATTCTTTATGGAAATGGAAAGTCAATTCGAGGAATTTCTCACACAAATATTCAATTAGTTCGGACTTGCTTAGTATTGAATTGGGACCAAGAAAAAAATGGTCCTATAGAAGAAGTTCATGCTTCCTTTGTTGAAGTAAGGGTAAATAATCTGATTCGTGATTTCCTAAGAATTGAGTTAGGCAAGTCTACGATTTCATATACTGGAAAACGGTATGATACATCGAGTTCAGGATGGATTCCCAAAAATGAATTAGATCGCACCAATATTAATCCTTTTTATTCCAAAGTGAAGATTCCATTATTTACCCAGCATCAAGGAACTATTGGTACGTTGTTGAATCGAAATAAGGAATGCCAATCTTTGAGAATTTTGTCATCATTCAATTGTTCTCGGGTTGGTCCATTCAATGGTTCAAAATATAACAATGTGACAAAAGAATCGAATCCCATAACTCCAATTAGGGATTCATGGGGCCCTTTAGGTACTATTGCACCTAAAATAGTGAATTTTTATTCATCTTACCATTTAAGAACTCATAATCAGATCTTGTTAAAAAAATATTGGCTACTTGACAATTGGAAACCGATTTTTCAAGTACTTGAAGTATTTAAATACTGTTTAATAGATGAAAATAGGAGGATTTATAATCCCGGTTCATGCAATAACATCATTTTGAATCCATTGCATTTGAATTGGTGCTTTCTACATCACAATTATTGTGAAGAGACATCCACAATAACGATTATTGGACAATTTCTTTGTGAAAGCATATGTCTATTTAAATATGGACCACACATCCAAAAATTTGGTCAAATTTTAATTGTGCATGCTGACTCCTTAGTTATAAGATCAGCTAAGCCCTATTTGGCCACTCTAGGAGCGACTGTTCATGGACATTATGGAGAAACCCTTTCTGAGGGAGATACATTAGTTACATTTATATATGAAAAATCTCGATCTGGTGATATAACGCAAGGTCTTCCAAAAGTGGAACAAATCTTAGAAGTGCGTTCGATTGGTTCAATATCGATGAACCTTGAAAAGAGATTTGAAGGTTGGAACGAACGTATACCAAAAATTCTTGGAATTCCCTGGGGATCCTTAATTGGGGCTGAGTTAACTATAGCCCAAAGTCGTATCTCTTTGGTTAATAAGATCCAAAAGGTTTATCGATCCCAGGGGGTACAGATCCATAATAGACATATAGAAATTATTGTACGGCAAGTAACATCAAAAGTGTTGGTTTCAGAAGATGGAATGTCTAATGTTTTTTTACCCGGAGAATTAATTGGATTGTTGCGAGCGGAACGAGCAGGGCGTGCTTTAGACGAAACGATCTGTTATCGCGCAATTTTATTGGGAATAACGAGGGCATCTCTGAATACTCAAAGTTTCATATCCGAAGCAAGTTTTCAAGAAACTGCTAGAGTTTTAGCAAAAGCTGCTATACGAGGTCGTATTGATTGGTTGAAGGGTCTGAAAGAAAATGTTGTTCTGGGAGGGATTATCCCGGTCGGTACTGGATTCCAAAAATTAATGCACCGTTCAAGGCAAGACAAAACCATTCATTTGGAAAGCAAAAAGCAAAATCTATTTGAGTTGGAAATGAGAGATATTTTGTTACACCATAGAGAATTTTTTTGTTCTTGCGTCCCAAACAATTTCTATAACACACCAGAAAAATCATTTACGCGATTTTCTAATTCCTAAGGAGAGATTTTTTTGACTTTCTAGTTATTGATTTGGTAATAAATAAAATGAAGTAAAAAAAAAAAAAAAAACGAATGGTTTGAGTTGTGTATCAACGGCCAATCCCGGTAGGGTAGAAGGTTCCGTAGGAACTATTATTTATTTATGCAAAAAGAGAAAGCGTGGAAAAAATGACAAGAAGATATTGGAACATCCATTTGGAAGAGATGATGCAAGCAGGAGTTCATTTTGGTCATGGCACTAAGAAATGGAATCCTAGAATGGCTCCTTACATCTCTGCAAAGCGCAAAGGTATTCATATTACAAATCTTACTAGAACTGCTCGTTTTTTATCAGAAGCCTGTGATTTAGTTTTTGATGCAGCAAGTAGAGGAAAAACCTTCTTAATCGTTGGTACCAAAAATAAAGCAGCGGATTTAGTAGCATCAGCTGCAATAAGGGCTCGATGTCATTATGTTAATAAAAAATGGCTTGGCGGTATGCTAACGAATTGGTCCACTACGGAAACGAGACTTCTTAAGTTCAGAGACTTAAGAGCAGAACAAAAGATGGGGAAACTCAACCGTTTACCAAAAAGAGATGCAGCAACGGCGAAGAGAAAATTATCTACTTTACAAACATATCTGGGTGGGATCAAATATATGACCGGGTTGCCCGATATCGTAATCATCGTTGATCAGCAAGAAGAATATACAGCTCTTCGAGAATGTGTTATTTTGGGGATTCCAACGATTTGTTTAATCGATACAAATTGTGACCCAGATCTTGCAGATATTTCGATTCCAGTCAACGATGACGCTATAGCCTCAATCCGATTGATTCTTAACAAATTAGTATCTGCAATTTGTGAGGGGCGTTCTAGCTATATAAGAAGTCGTTGATTATTATTATGTTATAATTAAGAATAATAAGATTTTAGTTAATTATTTGGATTTTCTGGATCGGTTACTATTCTTGTCTTGAATTTTGAAAAATAGATCAAATGGGATATTGATATTATATTCTATATATTATATATATATGATATATTCTATTTTATATTATGATTTATGATTTTTTGGTATCCTAATGATTAATGATGAAAGTAAATGAGTTGATAAAGAGATGATTGAATCCAAATAATTATTTTTTTGAAGTTCGATTTCTGTCAGAGGACAATATGAATGTTATCCCATGTTCCATTAAAACACTTAAAGGGTTATACGATATATCAGGTTTAGAAGTAGGCCAACATCTATATTGGCAAATAGGAGGTTTACAAATTCATGCCCAAGTACTTATCACTTCTTGGGTCGTAATTGCTATCTTATTAGGTTCAGTCATCATAGCTGTTCGAAATCCACAAACCGTTCCGACTGATGGTCAGAATTTCTTCGAATATGTCCTTGAATTTATTCGAGACTTGAGCAAAACTCAGATTGGAGAAGAATATGGTCCTTGGGTTCCCTTTATTGGAACTATGTTCCTGTTTATTTTTGTTTCTAATTGGTCAGGTGCCCTTTTACCTTGGAAAATAATACAGTTACCTCATGGGGAGTTAGCCGCCCCCACGAATGATATAAATACTACTGTTGCTTTAGCCTTACCCACGTCAGCGGCATATTTTTATGCGGGTCTTACAAAAAAAGGATTGGGTTATTTCGGAAAATACATTCAACCAACTCCAATACTTTTACCAATTAACATCCTAGAAGATTTCACAAAACCTTTATCTCTTAGTTTTCGACTTTTCGGGAATATATTGGCTGATGAATTAGTAGTTGTTGTTCTTGTTTCTTTAGTACCTTCAGTAGTTCCTATACCTGTCATGTTTCTTGGATTATTTACAAGCGGTATTCAAGCTCTTATTTTTGCAACTTTAGCCGCGGCTTATATAGGGGAATCCATGGAGGGTCATCATTAATTAGTTTTCCAAATAGTCTTGTTTTAGCTTATCCCAATTGAGGCAGTGCATGTTCAAGATAATCTATCTGCCTCTTGGTTGGGGAACATAATAGATACAAATCCGTATGTATATACAACTAGGGTTGTAGGAGGAAAGATAGACGATATTACGAAATGACGGGCCGGTTAGAGGAGAGGGGTCACACTAGATATATGGAATGTCTAGAAGTCCAGCCGCAGACTCTGTATATCTTTAATATCTTTCGAAGATTTATTCTAGCCTAAAATCCGATTCCATATAAAAAGCGAGTGGTTTGTTTACGTTAGGAAAGAAAAAAATGTATATGTGATATTAGATATACTAGTTATATAAGTTATATAGGGGTTATCCCTCTCTATATTATATATATTATTTTTTTTTCAGTTTTACTTATTTCGACTCGATAGATTTTAGTGAGCAAATCCAATTCCAATTTCCAATAAATAAGTAATAATTCATTGGTTGATTGTATCATTAACCCTTTTTTTTTGGTACGAGGAACCTATCATGAATCCACTTATTTCTGCCGCTTCCGTTATTGCTGCTGGATTGGCCGTAGGGCTTGCTTCTATTGGACCTGGAGTTGGTCAAGGTACTGCTGCAGGCCAAGCCGTAGAAGGTATTGCGAGACAACCAGAAGCAGAAGGTAAAATACGAGGTACTTTATTGCTTAGTCTAGCTTTTATGGAAGCTTTAACAATTTATGGACTGGTCGTGGCATTAGCACTTTTATTTGCAAATCCTTTTGTTTAATTTCACCCTAGAATGGAAATAGAATTTAAACAAAGTACATAACGTATTTTTTTCTTTTAGGTTAAGTTTGAACAAAGAAAAGAAGAATTTTCACAATTTACATGAGACTTAGGACTTCACTTAATAACTTAATAAGTATATTTTCTTATTGGAAACCTCAAAAAAGAAGAAAACAAAATAAGAAATATTGGAATTCTCCAATTCCATAAAATTCAATAAATAGATTGAATCTACTCCCATTCAAAGTGGTAAATTCAGAAAAAGAAATCGATAAAAAAAGGGCGAGCCAAGTGATATAAAAAGAACTCTGTTCTTTGTTAGTCCTATCTATAAGTCTATAAGAGGAGAGCATATGAAAAATGTAACCGATTCTTTCGTTTCCTTAGGCCACTGGCCATCCGCCGGGAGTTTCGGGTTTAATACCGATATTTTAGCAACAAATCCAATAAATCTAAGTGTAGTGCTTGGTGTATTGATTTTTTTTGGAAAGGGAGTGTGTGCGAGTTGTATATTTCAAGAATAGGTTGGATCCAACCGGCTGCATTTTTTTTTTCTATTTATTTCTATCTATATTATTATTTATATTAATTATTTCTTATATTTCTCATTTTCTAATTAATTTCATGAATATTATTAATTTTTTAATCTTATTTTGATATTCTAAGATATTCTAATTATATTAGTATTTATTATATTATAGTTTATAGTTTTATTATAGTTTGAGTATTCCATTTATTATATTATAGTTATAGGATATATTATAGTTATAGGATATAAACGAATAGAAAAAAAGTGCACGATCTCGGCGAATTCCTTCTGAATCCATTCAGAAATCATATGTCATATGTAAGAACCATAGCATTTCGTGATTCATTGGTAAGTCAACTTTGATTCTCTATTAACCAATAATGTGAGACCATTAACATGGTTAAAGCTAAACTGTTTGAAGTCTGGGCACAACACGGTACTCTTTCTACCACTACGTTAGTACCGAAGTGGTTTTAAATAGAATAGTTGGTAATTTTTCCGATATAGAACACTCATATCGAGAAAATCGATTGGAACCATTTCCTAGAAAAAAGGGCAAGGTTCCCTTTATTATCCAATGCCAAATCGACGACCTATGTATAAAAAAGAATCATTTTTGGATTGGAATAAAAATAAAATGAAAATAGAAAATTTCTAATATATATATTTATATATTTATTTGATTTGGATTTCTTTCCATTTTGGAATGGAATTGAAAATAAAAATGGAAAGAAACATAGAAATATATAAATTAAGAATATATAAAATATAAACTAAGTTAAGTAATAAGTAAAGAACAAATAACGATAAAGAAACAACTTTGCTGAAAATTATAGATTTTTTGTCGGGTCGGAAGAGTCCTCCTAATATTCTGGGTCTTGTATCGGTTTTGATATGTTTTCAAACAAACAGAAATAGAAAGGATAGGCTCATTCAAAGATATGGGAATGCCCATAAAATACAAAATTGAGCGTGAGAGCCAAATGAATTGAAAGATTCATGTTTGGTTCGGGAAGAGATCATGAAAATTGTCAAATGAATGGTAAGATAATCTACTTTCATTAAATGATTTATTAGATAATCGAAAACAGAGGATTTTGAGTACTATTCAAAATTCGGAAGAATTACGTAGAGGAGCCATTGAGCAGCTCGAAAAGGCGCGGGCTCGTTTACGTAAAGTGGAAATAGAAGCGGATGAATATCGAATGAATGGATATTCTGAGATAGAACGAGAAAAATGCAATTTGATTAATGCTACTTCTTATAGTTTGGAACAATTAGAAAATTATAAAAATGAAACCCTTCATTTTGAACAACAAAGAGCGATTAATCAGGTTCGACAAGAAGTTTTCCAACAAGCCTTACAGGGAGCTCTAGGAACTCTGAATAGTTGTTTGAATAGTGAATTACACTTCCGTACTATCAGTGCTAATATCGGAATCCTCGGGGCCATGGAAGAAATAACTGATTAGCCCTTCTATTTTTACTTTAGTTTAGAGTTTAGGCATTATTTTTTCCCTTTGTTTCCGAAAAAGAAAAAAGAGACACTAATGGCAACTCTTCGAGCTGACGAAATTAGTAATATTATCCGTGAACGTATTGAACAATATAATAGAGAAGTAAAGATTGCGAATACTGGTACCGTACTTCAAGTAGGTGACGGTATTGCTCGTATTCACGGCCTTGATGAAGTAATGGCAGGTGAATTAGTAGAATTTGAAGAAGGTACAATAGGCATTGCTCTCAATTTGGAATCAAATAACGTTGGCG